TCTCTTTCCGTACCTTCACCTAATTCACCAACGTTACCAACCGCAATGTATCAAATAACAATTGATACCATTATTCCAACAGTAAGACCTTTATTTGATAGAGATTCTTCCTAATTACTGTGGTATGGAAAATACCGGAAAGAGTGGAAAAGAATGAAAATCTCACTGCTGATCCATTTGTGATACGTGAGTGGGAGAAAAATCCGGATCAAACCCCTTATTTACTTGACTTTGGCGAAAAAGGGGGGGCAAAATTGTCCGAAACTTTGTTATTTTAGTTAGGTTCAAGTCTGACGAGAATAATATTCTACGACTAGCAACTCATTGATTTTCAAACCGATCCATTTACTATCTATTATTTGATTTACTAATCCTTTATATTGGGATGAGTGAAAAGTCAAATGTTTTGCCAATTCCTCGTGGGGGGATGAATCAATATAATTTTGAATCAAAGCTCTGGATCTTTGTTCATCTCTCGTAGTAATAATATCTCGGGGTTTGCAGCGATAACTTGGGATATCTACTATACGACCATTAACTAAAATATGTCTATGGTTAACTAATTGCCTGGCTCCAGGAATGGTCGAAGCCATACCCAATCGAAAAAGGATGTTATCCAAACGCATCTCAAGTAGTTGTAGTAAAACCTGCCCTGTTGACCCTTTGGCTTTTCCAGCTATACGAACATATCTAAGCAATTGTCGCTCTGTCAGACCATAATGAAAACGCAATTTTTGTTTTTCTTCTAGACGAATACGATATTGAGATCTTTTCCCGGAACGCGATTGGTTTCTAAGATCACTTCCCGGTCTAGGTCTTTTACTAGTTAGTCCCGGTAAAGCTCCCAGACGGCGTATTTTTTTGAAACGAGGCCCTCGGTAACGAGACATAAAGACTCCCCCCCCCTTTTTTTATTTATTTTATTGAAATTTCATTTTACAGAATAAACCTAAGTCAGACTGAACTAAACGATAAACGAAGATAAATCTACTGAAGTACTACAAAGAAGAATGATGAATTGTATCAATATCCGGATTATTTTGTATATATAGGAAGTTAAGGATCCTTTTCTTGATTTGTTCTGTAGAGATTTCACTGCTCCAATCAGTTTTTTATTCATAGTTGTAAGTTCCCACGACATAATAGATCGGTGACCCGACATTTGTAAAAGAAAAAAGGGAGGAGTCTTTTCAATATTCCTTGATCTCAAGGAGACATTATCAATCATGGAAAAAATCGGACAAATAGAGAAAAGCCGGCTATCGGAATCGAACCGATGACCATCGCATTACAAATGCGATGCTCTAACCTCTGAGCTAAGCGGGCTCACATAACAGAAATAGTGCATAGGAATTCGGTAAACTACCGGAATCTTAACTATTAATAATTAATATTAATAGAATGAAGAATCGAATTCTATTCCATTAAAAATGATTAATTAATATCATAAGAATATTCTTATATATTAGAATATAACTCTAACTATATAGAATTTTTATTGAAAATTTATTGAAAATTCGAGTGATTTATATTATCATTCTATTAATTCTTATTATATTTTCTATTATTATTAGATTCGAAATTTTATTATTAGAAATTTCTATTTCTTTGATTTCGAATTTAAATGCAAAATATTACATTTGAAATAATTATATATAACTATATCCATATTAGTTATAGCAGATTCTATTAATTCTAAATTCTATTAGATTAGAGCGGATCGGTCCTAAGGAAAGGATAAGATAAGAATGCAATTCAGATCATAATGAGACATTCCTCTGGTTTCATTCGGAAAGGGAGGAGATAGGACGAAAAAAAAAGAAGAATGAATATCGACCGTTCCAGTATTCCCAATCGCGCGGGAAAAATGAGAGGGAGAGAGACATGTATATGTGAGATATATCCATCCATATTGAATTGCAGATACATCAATGATAGAATCATTTCCGATTGGACCAAATACTGGCCCACCGATAGAGATGAAAGAAGATGGGTAAGAAATAGGAGCAGACACTTTTTCGATATAGGAATCAGTATCTAATGAATTCAAGGGTTCCAACATAAGAGGGGGGGATCACAATGAGATCTCGGCCTCATAAGGGGGATATGGCGAAATTGGTAGACGCTACGGACTTGATTGGATTGAGCCTTGGTATGGAAACCTACTAAGTGGTAACTTCCAAATTCAGAGAAACCCTGGAATTAAAAATGGGCAATCCTGAGCCAAATCCTGTGTTCAGAAAACAAGGGTTCAGAAAGCGAGAATCAAAAAAGGATAGGTGCAGAGACTCAATGGAAGCTGTTCTAACAAATGGAGTTGACTGCATTGGTGGAGGAATCGAATCCTTCTATCGAAACTACAGAAAAGATGACCCTGTATACGTACGTATACATACTGAAATATCAAATAATTAATCACGACTCGAATCCTTATTTTTTTATATGAAAAATTTAAGAATTATTGTGAATCGATTCCAAGTTGAAGGAAGAATCGAATATT